ACCATAATAATATTAAAATAATTGAATCATTTTTTTCTCTTGTTTATCTTGAAATACCTTCAATTTTTATTTCTACACACGTCTCTTTTTCGGAGGTCTACAGCCATTATGTGGCATAGGGGTTACATCACGCACAAAAGTTAATAGTATACCACTTCTGCGAATAGCGCGTAATGCCGCGTCTCTTCCGAGACCCGGTCCTTTTATCATGACTTCCGCTCGTTGCATACCTTGATCCACTACTGTACGAATAGCGTTTCCTGCTGCGGTTTGAGCAGCAAAGGGCGTCCCCCTTCTTGTACCCTTGAATCCACAAGTACCGGCAGAGGACCAAGAAACCACTCGACCCCGTACATCTGTAACAGTCACAATAGTATTATTGAAACTTGCTTGAACATGAATAACCCCCTTTGGTATTCTACGTGTATTCTTACGTGAACCAGTACGTCCATTCTTACGTGAACCAATTCTCGGTATAGTTTTTGCCATATTTTTTTCATCTCATAAATATGAGTCAGAGATATATGGATATATCCATTTCGTGTCAAAAAGGACTCCCTCCCTTTTTTTTTACCTTTTTTTACTTTTACATCGGGTGTTTTAACAAGTCTGATTATCCTTGTCTTTGTTTATGTCTTGGGTTGGGACAAATTACTATAATTCGTCCCCGCCTACGGATTAGGCGACATTTTTCACAAATTTTACGAACAGAAGCTCTTATTTTCATATTTGGCATTCCTCATTTTAATTATGAATCCATTTTTTGGAAGAAAATAGGTTTCTTGGAATTTTTCATCTCGAATCATCTTCTCACGAAAGGAATGTTGAAGTTGATAAAAACACCTAATCTTTCGAATCCTTATTGCGAAGTCGATAAATTATACGTCCTCTGGTTGAATCATAACGACTTACTTCAATTTTGACTCTATCGCCTGGTAGTATCCGTATAAAACTACGTCGGATCTTTCCTGAAACATAACCTAGAATCATATCTTGATTATCTAAGCGAATCCGGAACATACCGTTGGGAAGGGATTCAGTAATTAAACCTTCATGAATCCATTTTTGTTCTTTCATTCCAGGTAAAGCCTCCTTGAAGTATCAATTGATGGAGGAGGAACGATATTAGACAACCCGCCCCTTTTCTTTTTGTTTTCACAAATAAGAAGTTTCGGACCCAATTCGTATATTAGAAGGATTACCATATATAACACAAAACTTCTCCACCAATTCGTTCTAGTCGAGCTTCTCGGTCTGTCATTATACCTCGCGAAGTAGAAATAATTACAATTCCCATCCCACCTAAAATTCTAGGAATTCGTTGGTAGTTCGAATAGATTCGTAGACCAGGCCGACTGATCCGTTTTAAATTTAAAAAATTTCTATAAGACCTTTTCCTATTCCTTCTATGCCGTAGGGTTAAAACCAAAAAGTCTTTTTTGGTTTCTTTATGTTTTCTCACGTTTTCAATAAAACCTTCTCGTAAAAGTATTTTAACAATATTTTCAGTGATATTAGTAGATGCTATTCGAACCACCCTTTTTCTATCCATATCAGCATTTCGTATAGAAGTTATTATGTCAGCAATAATATCCCTACCCATGGTGAATTAAATTTCTTGGTGCTACCAATTTTGATATAATCAACATGCTTTTTTTACTTATTTGTTTATTAATTTAAATTAAAATTAAAGGCATATGCATGAGACACAATCTACTAAAAATTCTGAATATATTTCTTAATCTCTTGCTTTCAAATACTTTACTATAACCATATGATGGTATTATCTTTTTTTATAAGACCTTACAATACCTCCGGAGCTAATGAAACTATTTTAGTAAAATTTAACTGTCTCAATTCACGGGCAATTGCACCAAAAATTCGAGTTCCTTTGGGGTTTCCTTCTTGGTCAATGACAACCGCAGCATTGTCATCATATCGTATTATCATACCGTTATCACGTTTGAGTTCTTTACAAGTACGTACAATTACAGCTCTGACCACCTCTGATCTTGCTAGGGGCATATTTGGCACTGCTTCTTTGATCACAGCAACAATAACGTCACCGATATGAGCATATCGACGATTGCTAGCTCCTATGATTCGAATACACATCAATTCTCGAGCCCCGCTGTTATCCGCTACATTCAAAAGGGTCTGGGGTTGAATCATATAATTTTTTTAGAATCTATTCTTTCAATGCAAAGCAAAGAGTGAAGAAAAAAAAAAAAGAAATATTGTTTGTCCAAAGAAAGAAACCGGCACCTGTGATTTTTTTTATCCCGAAATAATAAATTGAGTTCGTATAGGCATTTTGGACGATGCTATTGAAATCGCTCTTCTGGCTATATTTTCTGTTACTCCACCCATTTCATAAAGTATTCGACCTGGTTTAACAACAGCTACCCAATATTCAGGGGATCCTTTCCCCGAACCCATACGTGTTTCTGCGGGTCTTACTGTAACCGGTTTGTCTGGAAATATACGTACCCAAATTTTT